TGCTGCATCCAACCCGGCACCAAGCATGAACAAAACCAAACAAGAGAATTGATTTACAAAACTGTAAAGAAGACTCCAGACTCAATTGCATCGATCAAATCCTCAACTCACGTCTACCCTTCCGCTTTTGAAATGAAAAATGGAATGCTGATTGATCCTATCGCCCTCTTCAGATTTAGGGGTTTCCTTTTCAGGCTGACTCGCTTCTCCCCATAAATGAACACTGATGGAATCCATAGAGAGGGATTCAACCACTTCTTCGTCGGTGCTGCTGATGATGCAATGAGTTTCATTCGGCTAGTGAGATCCCATCTGATTCATTTCATCCGGCTGGAGATATATAGGATATTTCTATAGAATATCTATATGAGATCTGTCTTTCGTCCAAAGTGAGTAAACTGCCATGGCATAAGAGGAAAAACTAGAGCTTAAGCCTGCCTGCATGCCTATTTATGGCTATCTAGTTCCAGGAAGTGGTTGACAATGAACTACTTCGTTTCACTCTCGCCTTATCCTTCGCTTCCCTCGCCCGAGACCAGAGCAAGAACCGTGACTGATTCACCTGCTCCTTTCTAGTCCAAAAGATCGAATCTGGGAACACACAAAAGACCTTTGAGAATCCCAAGCGAATAGAACTAACTCCTACGTGTCTCACGCTCCAAAGTAGTTAGGCTTTGCGTAGAAGTCGGTCTTCTCAAGGCCCCATGGCTATGTATGGATCCCTAGCAGGAAGCTTTCGCTTCTTGAATCTATATAAGGATAAGGATAGAATCCCTATTCCATTTTTTTCTTTCTTTTTATCGGCTTCTCTGTCTCAGTGAAAGTGGGATCACCGAGGCTCCTAAAAGCAGCCGCGATCTTATAGACCACCAGGCCTTTCTAAAGCGTTGAGTCCCGTGCTCGCTTTTCGAAGAATATGGAGTCCCATCCTTGAGTAGACGCCCGCGCTCTAATCCTTACTACAATGAAAGATCTGCTTCATTGCTATGCCCTTCGACAAGGATCTTACCTAACCCGATCTTCCAATGACTGCATAACCGCCTTAACCGCTGGACTTGTGACCGGACCTGTGGACTTCTGTTATGGCATTTTCACTCTTTAGTCAAGATCGGAGAAAGAGCAACCAATCACTTAAGAGCATGTAAAAAGCCCGTCCGGGTGATCGAGAAAAGGAAGTTTGAGTGGGCCTAGCTTGCAATAGATCCCATAGCTTATCCTGTGCAGTTTCCGATAAGATAGAGTTACAGGTTCCGGAGCGGGGAATCGGACAGGAAACAATCAATAAGCTGCCTGTCAGGTAACTGATTGAATACATTGCCAGGCCAGTACCAAGAAGCGAGACAGGAAGACACGAGAATGAGAAAGGGATTCGTCTTACAGCAGCAGATCGAGACAGGCCAGCCAGGAACTCCTGCGGTTAAGTTGAGTGCTTCTTACTGGTTGGGGGAACCCTGCAACATAAGAGTTGACTCTTCCTACCCTAGCAGTGCTAATCTATTCATTAGTCTGAGTCTTAGTCCGCTGGCCGATCATTTCAATTAGCAGCAAATCCGTACACAAACCGTCTTTCTTTTAGACAGCGTATCGGGATGGCTTTCGGCAGTGTTGCGATAGCAGATATAGAATTTCGTGTAAATACGCCCCTCTCGAAGAAGTTTATATTCATAGCTTCAGCTTGTAAGACAATAAAGATTCTATCTTTAAAGAGTTGGTCTCTTAAAGGAGCTTTGATCGGCAGGTCATAAAGAAGCTTCTTATGATCCCACCCTTGAATGAGGGAGATGAGATCGCTTCCTATATAGTCGGAATTTCCTTTGAAGACAGGGTCTTTCTTGCTCAATGCTATGCTCAAAGCTTGCCAACTGCTGCTCTAAGTAGAAGGCGATTGACAGGTCGTAAAAACACCATATTCAAAAAGCCTTGGGGAGACTGCATTAAAAATGGTTCAATTTATTTGCCCTAAAATGAGTTGATTCGGATATACACTTTTGCTTTGGCAGGTGAGGTGCTTAAGTGTCTCTTCGACGATTCTGTCCCCATTTTCTAACAAGAAATCAGCTAGATACTCAGCTTTATAAAGGGGACGGTCATAGGCTCACATCTGCTTCTTTGGCCTTGTGTCTGTGTCGGATGATTCGTATGCGGTAATAAAAAAGCTTTTTGAAAGGCTATGCTTTAATAAAGGTCCGGCATTAATTGGAAATGGAAGTCAAAGAAGTCCACCACTCTATCTGCCTTATATCTTCTTTCAGTCCCTCTGACTTTTCATGCTCTCCCTGAAGGACCGGAGCTCTATCCCGGGGTTCCCATTCCGATCCCCCTTCCCTGTAGTACACTTTACTTCACGCTCTACTTCTTTCATGCTTTCCTTAATTCTCTTCTTTCTCTCAATGCGCTCGGTCAGCTCAGTGGGTATACAGTCTACTGCTTCTGGCAACGGTATACCTTATACAGTCCAATAAACCCCTTAGTCCTGTAGTCCCTTTGTTCGGTCGGTATCGTCGTCCAATCTCTGCTTCCTTCCAGTCTCGGGCGTCAGTGTCTCCCTCTCTTTCGTGAGCAGTGAATGCCCACTATCTAACCCTCTCCTTCGTGCCGTCAGTAAGATTGAAATCCCTCACTCCGTAGATTGCTTTTTGCCAATGTGGGATAAGACAGATTGTCCAAAAGGGCTTTCCGCAAGCCGAGCAATAGATTGATGTTCAACTTCAAAGGTCGGAGAAAGACTCTAGACAAGCGGATAGGAGTACTTTGCAAGTGTACCAATGTACCAGAGGAAGGAAGATATGAGTTAGGGCGGGCATGACATACCTTCACGTAAGAAGAAGGTGCGGGTGTACAGGTCTAAGTCCTAGATGAGAAAGGCGATGTTCGCTAACCACCTGCCCTGGAAAGCGGATCTGTCCTATAAGGAGCGTTAGCCATACCATGTAACTACAAGACGAGGGAACCTAAGGAAGGGCTCTTTCCTTAGTGATCCTTTCCGGGCCTTGACTTCTCACATGAGTCTTAATCTCATATTCCGTATGTGAAAAAAGTAGAAAGATATTCATATACCAAACGCTCGCTAATGAGTACTGCATCTTCATAATTGTAATATTCCCCAGGCATATAAGCTACTAATACGTTTTTCCAAAAAAGTGCGAGGGGCCCAGCATGACTCGGGCAGCTTCTATAAGATGTCCATGCTTGCCGCTGAGGTGGGTAAGCATATGAGCGTTTCCGAGTCATTCCCTGACGAATAAGAAAGTTGGTAAATTAATTGGAAAGAAAGTATCCTCATGAATCAGACCGCTTTGATCGATCGCTAAAATAGACTTTAACACCATTATCTTGAATCTCTGAAAACAAGTAATGGGACTTGTGCCATAATAGAAATCCAGCTAGAAAAGGAGTAAGGAGTAGTCAAATCAAAACATCTGAATTATAGATAGCACGAGTGACATACATTATTAGTGAACGGAAGTTGCTTTCTGCTTCTTGACTCGGACTTGATGAAAGCAAAGGTATGCCATTTATTTTTCCATCCGAGTTCACGATAGAGTCACGGTCTTCCTATACCTATAGGGAGGGGTTAGGACTAGTTCTTTCCACGAAAAGGATTTAGCTCTCGCTCAAAGGCTTAAAACTCAAGTTTGAAGTGAAGGTCCATCCGGCCACTCGGCGCCCACCCTTTCGTCTAAGAAAAGCCTTAGGTTAGGCTTAGGTAAGCTCTTAATAAGTAAATCTTACTCTAATTCCTATTTCTAATAAGAAAGTGGACTAAAGGAATGCAGTTAAAAGAGGCAGGTGTAAAAGAAAGAGTTTCATCTTGACCCCGTAGTCTCCCGAAGGTGTATTAAGGGTAGTAGCTTTACCCGGACCGCAATTTCTGACGTGAGAAAGGAATAGAATAGCGTAAGGTCCGACCTTTTTCTTTTTCATCTAAGGGGTAAAAAAGCTGTTAGGACCGAGGGCAGCGGTTACATCCCGGTAGTCAGCAACAGCGGTTCAGTGTCAAATGAAAGCTAAGCGGCTACTTCACTTCAGACAATCAGGCAAAAGCAGCGGTGTCGGGTTCCTTCCTTTCGCCAATAGACTAGACCAGCTATTACTACTACGAAAAGTAAGAGCTCAAACTCCTAAACACCACTACCACTACTCCTATAAAAAAAGTGGCTTGCTTATTCTATTCTTATGAGTCTCATAGGTTAAAACCCCATTCCTTTAACATAATATGTAATCATAATAATTCACAAACCCCATGAGCCATAGCTCTAAATTCTTCCTCTGCACTTGACCTAGAAACCACCGATTCTTTCTTACTCCTCAAATTGACTAGGTTACCTAAAAAAAGGTACAGTAGCCATAGGTCGACCTCCTATCATCAAAAGAACCAGCCCAATCAGCATCTGTGTATGCTTTTACCAAAAAATGTCCTAGCATTAGAAAATGGATTTCCGGAAAATAGATTCAAATGCGAAAAACTGCTTCTAGATGGGGAGATCGAGATGCATAAATTGGCTAACTACACTCACAGCATAGGCAATCTAAGGGCGTGTGTATGAAAGGTAGATAAGCTTACCAACACTCTATATCAATAGAATTTCCCTCTGAGGTTCCTCCGAGATTTTTATTTTGATCAATAGGAGAGAAGTCTCAGCAGGCTTGCATCCCAACATCCCGGTTTCTTTAAGAAGATCTAGAACATATTTTCTTTGGTAAAAAGACCTCTTTCTGATCTGGCTACCTCAATTCCAAGAAAGTATATAGGGTTTCCAACTCTTTTATCTCAAAATCTTTCCTGAGTCTCATTTCCAGTCAAAATAATATCATCAACATATACAATGAGGGCTGTAACTTTACCATTTAAATGACGAATAAAAAGGGTGTGATCCGCCGGACTCTGCTTATATCAAAACTTCAACATAGCCCTAAAATCAGAAATATGTCAAGTCAAACCAAGCCCGTAGCTAAGTGTATTCTGTTTCACTTGCAAAACCTATTCTTGCGGCTCCTTC